ACATATAAAATGCAGTGAATCCTGCTGTAAATGAAGCGATTATTGCGAAAATTGGTGAATACAACCAACTATCATTAAGAATTTCGTCTTTCGACCAAAAACAAGAAAGAGGTGGAATACCACAAAGAGAAAGTGTACCTAATAAAAAAGTAATTCTTGTAATTGGAATATATTTTGTTAAACCCCCCATAAGAACCATATTTTGACTTTTATCTGGTGAAAATCCAACAATGGATTCCATTGAATGAATAATGGATCCAGATCCTAAAAACAATAAAGCTTTCGAATAGGCATGAGTGATCAAATGGAATAAAGCAGCCCTATAAGAACCTATACCCAGAGCTAATATAATATAACCCAATTGAGACATGGTAGAATAAGCTAAACTTCTTTTAATATCTCTTTGAGCAAGAGCCAAAGTAGCTCCTAATAATACTGTTACTACACCTATTAAGGAAATAAGATTCATTATGTAAGGTATGACTATGAAAAGAGGAAGAAGACGAGCTACAAGAAAAATTCCTGCTGCTACCATAGTAGCAGCATGTATAAGAGCCGAAATGGGAGTGGGTCCTTCCATAGCATCAGGTAACCATATGTGAAGGGGAAATTGTGCAGATTTGGCAACTGCGCCGAGGAATAAAAAAGAAGAACAAAGAGTAATAAATAAAGAATTTACTCCATTATTATTAATTAATTTAGTAACTATTTCGAACAAATCTCGAAATTCTAAACTACCCGTTATCCAATAAAATCCTAAAATTCCTAATAATAAACCAAAATCCCCTATACGATTGGTTACAAAAGCTTTTTGGCAAGCACTTGCTGCAATTGGTCGTGTGAACCAAAAACCTATTAATAAATAGGAACACATTCCTACAAGTTCCCAAAAAATATAAATTTGTATTAAATTAGAACTAGTAACTAATCCCAACATGGAAGTATTGAAAAAACTCATATAAGCAAAAAATCTCAAATATCCTCGATCATGAGACATATAATTATCACTATAAATAAGAACCATGATTCCAACAGTAGTAATTAATATTGGCATAATAGAAGTAAGCGGATCAATCAAGTGTCCGAACTCTAAAGAAAAATCATTATTGACAGTCCAAGACCATAGATATTGATAGATAAAATTTCCTTTTATTTGCTGAATAGAAAGATTAACAGAAAATACCATAGCTATAGTTAGCATCAAAACACTCGGAAAAGCCCACATACGTCGAATATTTTTTGTTGCTGCAGGAATAAGTAGAAGTCCAAATCCTATTAACATAGTAATAGGAAATGGAAGAAAGGGTATTATCCATGCATATTTATATGTATGTTCCATAAAAAACACAAATTTTAGTTTTTTTCTTATAATTGTTTCCGATTCACCAATTTTTATTGCTTTTGAAGAAAACAATAAAAAAATGAAAAAAAAAAAGATATGAAACCTTAAATATTCTTATTTTACATTTTTCTTACCTTTTTCGGATATTTCAAAAATTTGAAAAAGGTATAAATTGTTGCTTAAATGCTTTGTCCAAATAGCTCGATATAGAGTCATTTTTTAGTTATTAATTTTTTAACTAAACATTTTTGAATTTTTGAAGTAGAAAAAATTTTGCCACTAAACTAGAATTGTATTCTAGTAATATATAACCATATCATATACTATAGTAAGCAAAGAAAAAGTAAGAAAAGTAAGCAAAAATAACTATACCAATATCAGTAGAATATGGATATGGATATATAGTTTGCATCAATAAATCAACTACTTCTTCTGGTAATTTTTTTTTATTACCTAATTTCTATTTTTTATGAAATTGATTGATTGGATTGAAATCCAATAAGATAAGAAAATATCAGAAATCTTATAAAAATCCTTACTTCTTATATTCTAGAACTTAATAAAAAAAAAACGTAAAATGAAAGTTCCTTTTCTTAGCTAACGGAATGTCTTGTTTAACATATTAACTACTAGAAAATTCCTTTTAATATTTTGCTTTCTTTTCTTCTATTTTTTCCTAGTTTATTATATATGTAACACACATGTATATATGTATATATAAACAATATATTTGTATTGTTAAAAAAAAAAAGATTATCGACGAAATTAAATATAATATAAAAAATGACTAAAACTAAAAAAAAAACGATCCATATTGATCAATACATGTCTTTCACATACAACAATAAAAAGGAAGAACTCTTTTTTTTATGGCAGTTCCAAAAAAACGTACTTCTATATCAAAAAAACTTATTCGTAGAAATATTTGGAAGAAAAAGGGAAATTTAGTTGCAATAAAAGCCTTTTCTTTAGCAAAGTCAATTTCTACGGGAAATTCAAAAAGTTTTTTTGTTCGGCAAACAAATAAGAAAATCTTGGAATAATTTGAATTCCATGATTTAAAGAACTTTTCTATATATGGAATATGCAAATTTTTCATTAACTTATTTATTTATTTACCTCCTCAAGATTAGTTAGAACTAGCAGCTATTTTATGTCGCATATTAACTTATCTGTCTGCTAGTTTGGTTCTAAGTATTATTTTATTTCTTTTCCCAGTAGAAATTTTTTTTCCATTAGGAAAAGAAATAAAATGTAATTATAATGAATATTAAAACTGTTTTATTATATGTCTATCTCAAGATCAAATGAAATTTGTTTTGTTTACTAATTTTGATTCTATAATTTTAATTATGTACATAACAAACAACAAATATTAATATAATTACTATATAATTAGAATAATTAATTAAATTACACTAAATACATTAAAAAGTAGACTAAAAACAAGATTTTTCGAAAACGAGTCTTTTAATTTCTAATTTAATTTATTAAATTTAGTAATTAAATTTTCATATGCATAAAATCATCCTATTTATTTAATTTATATTTTTTTTGATAAAAAAGGATCTTTCTAAGTTTTCTAAGTGTTATTAAAAATGAAAAGAATACTTTAGTTTAAACTCTTTTGTTTAAACTAAAGTATTCTTATTCATCTATTTCCTAAAGAATAACTATATCGGATTCTAGAATCTACATCTAGACGATTCAACATGAATTGACTATTATTATTTCAAGTAAGCCGCTATGGTGAAATTGGTAGACACGCTGCTCTTAGGAAGCAGTGCTAGAGCATCTCGGTTCGAGTCCGAGTGGCGGCATACTCTAAAAGAGATAGGATGGATCTTATAATGTATTTAATTCCCGATTTCAATTCTGTAATGAGACCCTTTTTATGTATGATATTTGCGACTTTAGAACATATATTAACTCATCTCTCTTTTTCGATCGTTTCAATTGTGATTGCGATTCATTTGATGATTCTATCAGTTCACGAAATCATCGGATTACGCCATTCGTCGGAAAAAGGAATGTTAGCTACTTTTTTTTCTCTAACAGGATTATTAGTTATTCGTTGGATTTCTTCGAGACATTTTCCATTAAGTAATTTATACGAGTCATTGATCTTCCTTTCGTGGAGTTTTTCCATTATTCATATGGTTTCCAAACTATGGAATCATAAAAATGATTTAAGCACAATAACCGCGCCAAGTGCCATTTTTACTCAAGGTTTCGCTACATCTGGTCTTTCAAGTAAAATGCATCAATCAGCAATATTAGTACCTGCTCTACAATCTCAGTGGTTAATGATGCATGTAAGTATGATGTTATTGAGCTATGCGGCTCTTTTATGTGGTTCGTTATTATCAGTTGCTTTTTTAGTCATTACATTTCGAAAAAACATCGATATTTTTTTTAGAAGCAAAAATTTATTAATATTAATGAAGTCATTTTTCTTTAGGAAGATCGAATACTTGAACGAAAAAAGAAGTGTTGTTAAAAGCACTTCTTTTCTTTCATTTCCAAATTATTATAAATATCAATTAATTCAGCGTTTAGATTATTGGAGTTATCGTGTTATTAGTTTAGGGTTTACCTTTTTAACCATAGGTATTCTTTCTGGAGCAGTATGGGCTAACGAAGCATGGGGGTCTTATTGGAATTGGGACCCCAAGGAAACTTGGGCATTTATTACTTGGACCATATTTGCGATTTATTCACATACTAGAACAAATCAAAGTTTGCACGGTACGAATTCGGCACTTGTAGCTTCTATAGGATTTCTTATAATTTGGATATGCTATTTTGGGATTAATCTATTAGGAATAGGTCTACATAGTTATGGTTCATTCACATAAAATCTAATTAAATTGTAGAAATTCCATGCAGAATAAGTAAGACATATATAACGAAAATTTGTGTGAGTTTTTAAGAACTGTTTGAATCTTAATTCAAACAGTTCTTAAAAACTTGGGATACATCTTTCTAATTCACTTTATTATTTTTTTTTTCGTTGTACAGCGAATAGTTTCAAAAATATTAGAATTGAAAATTATAAGACTTTCTATCTCATTAAGAAAAAAAACTATCTATGAAAATAATTAGATAGGATAGCTTGTATCTTGTCAACTGATAAAGAAAGAACGAAATCAGGATAAATCCCAATTCCTATTACGGGTAAAAGGATACAGATTGAAACAAATAGTTCTCGTGGTCCAGAATCCACGAAATTTGAGTTTAGAACATTGAAAAAATTGTATCCATAGAACATTTGCCGTAACATGGATAACAAATAAATAGGAGTTAATATCATTCCAATTGCCATTACAAGGGTAATTAATATTTTTGGCATTAAAAGATATTTTGGACTGGTAATTAGTCCAAAAAATACTACTAATTCCGCAACAAAACCACTCATTCCCGGCAATGCAAGAGAAGCCATCGAGAAACTACTAAACATGGTAAATATTTTTGGCATTGGAATGGCTATTCCCCCCATTTCATCGAGATAAACAAGACGTATTCTATCACAACTCATTCCTACCAAGAAAAAAAGTGCAGCACCAATAAATCCATGAGATAGTATTTGTAAAACGGCTCCGTTGAGTCCCATGTTGGTTAGAGAACCAATTCCTATAATTGTGAAACCCATGTGCGATACAGAAGAATAGGCTATTCTTTTTTTTTGATTGCGTTGACCAAGCGAGGTTGAAGCTGCATAAATTATTTGGATTGCCCCCACTATCACTAACCAGGGAGAAAATATAGAGTGAGCATGTGGTAATAATTCCATATTGATACGAATCAATCCATATGCTCCCATTTTTAATAAGATTCCCGCTAGAAGCATACATGTACTGTAATGTGCTTCTCCATGGGTATCTGGTAACCATGTATGTAGGGGTATAATCGGTGATTTGACAGCATAAGCAATAAGGAAGCCCAAATAGAATATTATTTCTAATGTCACAGGATATGACTGATTAGCTAATCTGTCAAAATCCAATGTCGGTTCATTGGAACCATATAAACCCATACTTAGAACTCCTATTAAGAGAAAAATAGAACCCCCCGCAGTGTACAAAATAAACTTTGTAGCCGAGTACAAACGTTTCTTTCCTCCCCACATAGATAAAAGTAAGTAAACAGGAATTAATTCTAACTCCCACATGATAAAAAAAAGTAAAAGATCTCTAGAAGAAAATAATCCTATTTGACCACTGTACATTGCTAACATCAGGAAATAGAATAATCGTGAATTTCGAGTAACAGGCCAAGCTGCTAAAGTAGCTAAAGTAGTGATAAATCCTGTTAGTAAAATAGGTCCTATGGAAAGTCCGTCGATTCCCAGTCTCCAGTGAAAATTGAAAACATTTATCCATTTAGCATCCTCTTCTAATTGAATTAATGGATCGTCCAATTGGAAATGATAACAGAAGACATAGGTTGTTATAAGGAGTTCTAATAAACAAATACATATTGTATACCACCTAAATACCTTATTCCCCTTATGAGGGAGAAAGAAAATTGAGGAACCCGCGAATATTGGCAAAACGACAAGTATTGTTAACCAAGGGAAATAACTCATGATAAAGACAAGATGCGTTTTGACCAAAAAGCCCGTGCTCAAAAGAATATATTTTCTTGAGCACGGGCTTTTGTCGGTAAAAAGGAATCAAATGATTCAAGTGGAATTTATTATAACGTATCAATAAGATAGACCCATGCTGCGAGTTGTTTCATGCCATAAATAAACACGGACACTCAAAAAATCTGTTGGACAGGCAGATTCACATCTTTTACAACCTACACAGTCTTCCGTTCTTGGCGCGGAAGCAATTTGCTTAGCTTTACATCCGTCCCAAGGTATCATTTCCAATACATCTGTGGGGCAGGCTCGTACACATTGAGTGCACCCTATACATGTATCATAAATTTTTACTGAATGTGACATTGGGTCTATAAATTCCAGTTTTGAACATAAAAAATTTTCGATCTGGTAAAGTAAAAAAAAATAATAAATTTATAATTATATAATTTATTATATATTTATATTTTATTTATATATAGAAACCAGATGAATCAATGATTTATCAAAAAAAATCTTAAGAATCAAAATTTTTATAAATCTGTTCATCAGAAGGGACCAAGAGACTTTGATTTATCTTTCAACAACCATGATCATATGTATAGTAATATTTCAATATAAATATATATTATCTTTCAACAACCATGATCATATGTATAGTAATATTTCAATATAAATATATATTGAAATATTACTATACATATTAGTATTATTTGTAAATAAATATATAAAAGACACTGAAATGATATTTTATAGAAAGTTTTTTCTACAATTTCTATATATATATATATTCTCTTTATATGTATTTATATTATAGTTATGGCTAATTTTTCAACAAACTTGATTGATTAATACGAGTTGATTTTCTGTTACGATAGATCGACGAAACAATAGCTAGCCCAATAGCAGCTTCCGCCGCTGCAATCGCTATAATAAAGATTGAGAAAATCTCGCCTTTTAATTGGCGACTATCAAATATATCAGAAAATAGTACGAGATTAATATTAACCGAATTTAGTATAAGTTCAAGACACATAAGTGCTCTAACCATGTTTCGACTTGTGATCAATCCATAGATACCGATTGCAAATAAATAGACACTCAAAAAAAGTACATGTTCGAACATCATTGACTAACTCCTGATCAACCTCGATTCGTTTCAATATGAACAAAAATTCAACCAAGTTGATTGACTAGAATCGAGCGATTACATAAAAAAGGGAATATTGACAGTAGATTAAACTAAAAACGTTTTTAATTCTAACTAAATTATTTATTATTGACGAGCCATAGTAATTGCGCCTATCAAAGAAACTAAAAGAATTATAGAAATTAGTTCAAAGGGAAGATAAAAATCTGTTGATAAATGAATTCCAATTTGTTGAACGTTGTTTATAAAGTCTTGCTCTATAATCTGATTTGATCTTGTAGTCCAAATAATTCCGTACCATGATGTATCTGCAATAGTAGTAATTAGTGAAAAAAGAATACTTATACAAACCAGTGAAGTGACTCCATCTCCAATAGTCCAAGGATAGGAATCGTTAGAATATTCCGAACCATTCACGAACATAATAGCAAATATGATTAAGACATTTATGGCTCCCACATAAATAAGAAGCTGGGCCGCAGCTACAAAAAAGGAGTTTGATGAAATATAGAATAAGGATATACAAACAAGAACCCATCCCAACGAAAAGGCGGAATAAATTGGATTAGTAAACAATACTACTCCTAGACCTCCTAATATAAGAAATAATCCCAGAAATACTACAAGTATATCATGTATTGGTCCAGGTAAATCCATTATGTATAAGAGAAAAATCAGTCAAAATGTTTCATGACCTTACTAAATAGTCCAGGAAAGAGAGGGGTGTTCCCCTTATTTTTTTTTCTTATATATGATGAGTTTTTAATGCAATTAAATCTTAATATGGATGGATTACTGTGGATATAGATAAAGTTATTAAAATTATCGGCTAATCTTTTCTTTTTTCTTTTAGAGATTCTAATTTTTTAATATTTTAAAATAATTAAGAAAACACATATTCATAGTTTAAATCAAAGAGTGATTCTCAATAATCAATAGTTAATAAGATAAGTTTATTAGGTTCTCATAAAAAAAAAAAAAGAAGACTTGTTTCTGTTTATCTTTATATAAAAAAATATTAGTAATCAGTAATCGTTCTTGAATCAAGGGGTTTATCTTTATCCATTTTGATTTGACTGGAATTCATAATTGTTTGAATTGTGTAATCTCCAATTACTGACATTGGTAACCGACCTAATGCAATTTGATTATAATTTAATTCGTGACGATCATAAGTTGAAAGTTCATATTCTTCAGTCATCGATAAACAGTTTGTTGGACAATACTCGACACAATTACCACAAAATATACAGACTCCAAAATCAATACTATAATTAAACAATTGTTTCTTTTTAATCTCTCTTTTAAACCTCCAATCAACAACGGGTAGATCTATGGGACATACACGAACACATACCTCACAAGCAATACATTTATCAAATTCAAAATGAATTCGACCGCGGAAACGTTCTGATGTGATCGATTTTTCATAAGGATATTGAATAGTTACAGGTAAACGATTTGTATGGGATAGGGTAATTATGAAACTTTGACCAATGTACCTTGCCGCCCGTATTGTTTGTTGACCAAAATTTATAAACCCGGTCACCATAGGGAACATATTGTAGATCTCCGTGAATAATTTGATGTTTCTTTCTCTTATTTAAGATCAGTTATGAATGGAGAATATCGTTATCTTATTCTATTCTTTATAGGTAAATAAGTTGGGAAGAAGTTGTCAATAATAGATTACCCAGAGAAATAGGTAAAAGAAATTTCCATCCAAAATTTAAAAGTTGGTCCATTCTCAGTCTAGGTAAAGTCCATCTTGCTGCGATAGGAATGAACAAAAACAAATAAGCTTTCGCTAATGTAATAAATATACCAATTGTTATTCCAAAAACTTCTGTCATTTTTTTTATTCCTAAAAATTCAGGAATAGATATATACGGAATAGAGAAATTCCACCCGCCTAAGTAAAGAACTGTTATAAATAATGAAGAAACTAATAAATTTAGGTAAGAAGCAAGATAAAATAGAGCATATTTAATACCCGAATATTCTGTTTGATAACCTGCTACTAATTCCTCCTCTGCTTCTGGTAAATCAAAAGGTAATCTCTCACATTCTGCTAGAGAAGAAATTAGAAAAACAACAAACCCTATAGGCTGACGCCACAGATTCCACCCCCAAAAACCATATTTTGACTGTGACTCAACTATATCAACTGTACTTGAACTGTTAGATAATCATAGTCGATAATAACATTACTGTTCATATCGCTATTTCAAAACCGTACATGAGACCTCAGCTTCATACGGCTCCTCTATGGTCACAAATAAATGTAAGTACTTGTTTGGTATTATTGTAATTTTTAGATTCTAATTCTAATACTGGGAAGTCCAAAATTAGACCAACGAAATTCCGTCTGCTAGAATAAAAAAGCGCTTCCGAATTGATCTTTTCCATTAAAATTACAATTTCTCTTTATTCGGCAATAACTTAATCCTTAAATAAAATACTCGTTATATCAATAAATTAGGTTTTATCAATAACTCTAAAGAAAGAATTGATCATAAATTCCAAATTTATGATTAAGAATTCCATGTATGTATATAGTAGATATGAATATTGAATGGGGAAGATAAATAAGAAATAAATATCCTGTATCGTATTTTTTTGTTTCATTTGTCCCATTCAATATTCTATTTTACATTCTATTTATTTTGCTCCTGTCCTATTCTTCTTTCTCAGAGGAGAGGAGGTACTCTGAAAAAAAAAAGTATAAGGATTAATTCGTTTTTTATAGTCATTTCTTTAATCAGTGAATAGGAGCATACTCGAGATCGGAATCGTGGAGAAGTACTACTTGGTCATTTCTACCAACTTAAAGTCCTCATTATGATTCGTTTTATCCAAAGCTTTATGCAAAAAAATCCTTTTTTTATCTTAAATTATCTCCATTACTAATCTTTTGTGTACCTTGGTGTTCCTAACTGTCCACTGATTTTTTATTGATCTCCAGTATGGTAATAAATACAAGACAGTAGTAGAAACCCCATACGGGTGATCTTTTGTACCCGCTTCAAGATATGTGGTCAAAGAATCTTAACCTTGGGGTAAACAGTTTATACTGCTTATGTTTCTATTCTCGTACATAGGGAATGAAATTTAATCTTCTTACTGCAAATTTATAAGCAGTTTGCTTTTACTCATCTAACTATCTAGCTTAATTCATCAACCCTAATGATAAATAAAAAAAGAAAATATCCATTGAATATAATTTATTCAATTTCTTTATTCTATTTCTAGTTCTAGAAAAGAGGGAAAATAATAATGTTCCGCCGAATCACACGTAGAGATATTGATAACACACATAGAGTTAATGGTATTTCATAACTGATAGATTGAGCAGCCGCCCGTAGACCACCTGAAAAAGAATATTTATTATTCGACCCATATCCTGACATAAGAAGTCCAATAGGGGCAATACTTGAAATGGAGATCCATAAAAAAACGCCTATACTAAGATCGGATAAAACAAGGTGATATCCAAAAGGAATTACTAAATAACTTAGTAGAACAGATATGACCGCTATAGACGGCCCCGCGCTGAACAAACGAATATCTCCTCTAGATGGGAGGAGATCTTCTTTAAAAACTAATTTGGTTCCATCTGCTATAGCTTGAAGAATTCCCAATGGACCGGCATATTCAGGCCCAATGCGTTGTTGTAGTGCTGCAGATATTTCTCTTTCTAACCACACAATTACTAGTACCCCTATTGTTATTCCCAATATAAGGGTGAAAATAAGAACAAAGATCCATATGAGTCCATAGACTTCTTTTAAAGATTCCACTCTAGAAAAAGAATTTATAGCTTGTATTTCCGTTTCTGTCATATCAATTATCATTTCAACGATCAACTTCTCCCATAATGATATCTATACTACCTAATATCGTCATGATATCTGCCAATTTCATTCTTTTAACTAGTTGAGGGAGAATTTGCAAATTGATAAAACCGGGTGGACGAATTTTCCATCTCCAAGGGAAAACACTACTATCTCCTATCAAATAAATTCCTAATTCTCCTTTTGGGGCTTCTACTCTCACATAAAGTTCTTGCTTCGACAATTCAAAATTGGGTGAAAGTTTTTTAGTAATAAATCTATATTCAAAATTATTCCATTCGGAATTTTTTGCTTTATCAAAACGTCGGACTTCTAAATTCTCATAAGGTCCTCCAGGAATTCCTTCTAGAGCCTGTTGAATAATTTTTATAGATTCCTTCATTTCACCGATTCGTACTAAATAACGAGCTAGTGAATCTCCTTCTTTTTGCCATTGGACTTCCCAATCAAATTTATTGTAACACTCATAACTATCAACTTTACGAAGATCCCATTGGATTCCAGAAGCCCGTAACATTGGTCCTGATAAACCCCAATTTATTGCCTCTTCTCCACCAATAATGCCCACTCCTTCAACGCGTTCCAAAAAAATAGGATTACGCGTAATAAGTTTTTGATATTCAACAATTCCTGTTAAAGAATAATCGCAAAAATCCAAACATTTCTCTATCCAGCCATAAGGTAAATCGGTAGCAACTCCCCCAATACGGAAATAATTATGCATCATTCGCATACCTGTAGCGGCTTCGAATAGATCATATAACAATTCCCTTTCTCTGAAAATATAGAAAAAGGGAGTCTGTGCACCGATATCCGCCATAAAAGGTCCAAGCCATAATAAATGAGAAGCTATACGACTCAGTTCTAGCATAATTATTCTAATGTAACTAGCTCTTTTAGGTACTTGAACGCTTTCTAATCGTTCCGGTGCATTTACTGTTATTGCTTCTGTGAACATAGTGGCTAAATAATCCCACCGTGTTACATAAGGCAAATATTGTATAATTGTTCGATTTTCCGCTATTTTTTCCATCCCTCTATGTAAATAACCCAATATGGGTTCACAATCAATAACATCTTCACCATCGAGAGTAACAATTAGTCGAAGAACACCATGCATTGATGGGTGGTGAGGACCCATATTCACTATCATGAGATCCTTTCTTGTAGCTGGTACAGTCATAACTTTTCTTCCTTAATTCAATTCAGTATTCCATGAATTTAGCAAAATGAAGTTGATCAAAATGCAAAATTTAATAACTAAAGAAAAAATTCAAACCAATCTTAAACTTAAAATTAACGAGTTTTTGACTCCCGAAGACCCAACCGGTTAATCAATTTCTTATAACGTACTCGATTTTTCTTTGACAAATAATCCAACAGCCGTTGACGTTTTCCCAGAATTTTTCGTAGACCTCTTTGTGATAAAAAATCTTTTTTATGTAATTTTAAATGTGAAGAAAGTCTTTGTATCTTATCAGTGAAACTAAATACTTGAAATTCAACAGATCCACAGTTTTTTTCTTTTTCTTGTCGAATAGCCGAGATGAATGAATTTTTTACCATAAAAACAAAATTTTCTTTTTTTTTTCTTTTACACGAATTTTACCGATCAGGAAAAATAAAAATATTTATTATACGTGTTATTTGCAGTTATTTGAATTTAGTACAAAAAAGTTTCTCATTTCTTCATATAGAATTTTTTCTATCCAAATCAAATTGAAAATTTGATTTGGATAGAAAGGAACTATCCATTTTTTTTTTCAAGATTTTCCTATTCAGGAAAGAAAATGTTTTTTCGATTAAAGAAAAATAGATATAAGATATAGAGGAAATATACTATGTTATATTTATATACTATTAATATAATTAAATACTATTAATATAATTAAAGAATTTAAAGAATTATGAATCGTGGATACATATGTATTCTTGATATACTGAAATTACTGCCATTATTGGTATCAAACCAATAACGATTCATACAAGCTAAATCTTCTAATCGATAATTGGGCCAAAGAAAAAATTTGAATTTAATGAATTTCTTTGTATATGTATTAAGATGTTTTTCCTTGTTCAAAAATTGTTCACAGTTGTTTATGTTGTTTTGATTACAGAATATTGGATTTCTGCCCATAATATTCCAATTCTGAGAATTAAAACAAATGAAAATTCTCAATTCTCTACGACGTCTGGGGGATAGAATATTTTCAGGAACAAGGAAATCATAATAATTTTTGTTTTTAGTCATACGTATATTTCTGTGTTGTGCAACAGATTCATGAAATTTTTTTTTATCAACATATTCTTTTTTTATTATGTATTTTCCATCAGTTTGGCGTTTAGTCTTATCAACCAATGAAATACCTATGGTTTGATAGATAATATCTTTTCCATCCCTTTTCATAGATAGACGAATTGGTTCGACAATAAATATGCCTCTTTTTACCAATTCTGTAAGAGTTAGATCTTTCTGAATCAACATTACATCTAGATGCATCTCTCCTCGTTGAATTGAAGATATAGCTATTTCCTTTGGATCTATCAGTCTAAGTAGAAGACAATATACCTTTATATTATTGATCATTCTTTGATTCAAGAGATCATCCCATCTTAATTGAAAAAGAAAATATTTTTTCAAGAAGAAATTGAGTTCTGCTTCTTTCTTGCTCTTAGATTGTTTTTTTTTTCTACCTTTTTTAATGTCTGTTCCTGTATAATCTGTCTCAACATCTTTTTCATTTTGTTTTCGTACATCTAATACAAGATTTCCTGGATCTTGTTGTTCATTTTTTTTTTTTACATTGATCTTTTTACTTTTACTAATATTTTCATAGAAATGAAAATTAAAAATAAGTAATTTGGTAGGTATGATCCATGCTTTTATTTTATACGCGTTAAAAAGTAGTAAAAATTCTGGGAAAAACCAAGGTTCTAGATTTGATATGCTACGATAGAATTTTTCTTGATTCATTCCCATCCAATCAAAAAAGGAATTTTTTTTTAATTTTTTATAATTTAGATTTTTAGTATTTTTATGAATCTTGGTGTTGATAGGCGTATTGGCCCGGGTCTCAATATCAATATTATTTCTAATACAGAAATGGGGAATTTTATAATTTAAAAATAGTCTATCCATATTTTTGTCCGTATCAACGAGAAATCTTTTTTCTAGATAATTATTAATAACTATCTTTATCAATCCATAAAATGGTTCGGTTTTTAGTGTATTGAAATTAGATGAAATTTTTTTGTTTTCCACTTCTTGTAATTGTAACGTTGATTCATAAATATATGAGTTTTTATTATACTCAAAATTTATATATTTATATGATAAAATATCATATCCTAAATGTTTTTTCAATTTATCTTTTTGACTCATCAATGAATTTACTGCATAGTAATTTTCTTTCATGTAATGAATTAATTGGTCTTTTTCTTTTTTATATAAATCCGATTTCGTTGAGTCTTTTTTTTGAATTATACGACATTGGTTGGCCCTATTTTGCCATTTTTTTGGTACTAAATAAGACCACTTAGTCTGAGATAAATTATATTGATAATGACCCCTTAACCACATTTTCCATTTATTCATTCTATACTTATGTATTTTATTATGCTTTGGTTTGGAACCAAATATTCCTTGTGTTGTACAATAATTCTTTATTATATCTGTAAGAAAAGGATAGGTGTTATGATATTGAAGTACAGATTTCAAAGCATATTTGTTAAGTAATTTATTTTGCGAGAATTTGTAAAATATATATGCTTGAGACAAAGAAGATAAGTCCCAATAAATATTAGAATTGTTGTTACTAATACTAAAATTAATATTATAAAACGACTTTTTTATAGTCGAAATAAAGTTCATTATTTTTTGATTTGTCTTTTCAATTCCTTCTTGATTTGTTTTATCATTATAAATGTATTTAGTTAAAATTTCGTTTATTGATTTAAAACTTGGAATCTTAATGATACATAGTAATAGATTCATGTATATTTTTTCAATGAAAGATTTTATAAAATAATTGGATTTACGTATTAATCGGATATTTTTTCTTTTAAATATCTGTAATTCCGATCTTTTATCATCATAAGTTAGAACCATTTTTTTCTTGTCTTTTGTGATTCCTTTTATTTGACTCCTAATTGTGATTGTCTTATTAGCAAGATCTTTCATTTTTGTTTCGATGAGTGAATAATTTGCATTTCCGCAATTCGGGAATTGAATTGCAATCGTCGATTCGTGAAGAATCTTATTATTTATATTAGAATCTCTTCCATTTTTATTTTTAGTCGGTTCATATATTTTAGCCCTACTCGATTTTAATATGGGTTTTACTTTTTCAAGTTCTTTCATTATTAGGTCCATAAATAGAATTATTTTGATGACCCATCTTTTTTTTTTTTTTGAAACTTTTAGAACCCCATTTCCTCTTTCTTTGAAAACTCTTATAATTTGTAAAATTATCTTTTTCGCTTTTATCATTTTTTTTTCGAGTTCTTTTAAAATGGGTTCAAAGAAAGAAGGTCGTTTTCGGGGAGACCCAAAAGGTTTCTCTGCTTCTCTTCCCCAAACTGTTAAAAAACAAAAGTTATCTTTTTTCTCTTTTTTTTGCCTTTTCTGATCTCCATGATTAAATCGTACCTTAGATCTTTGCCGAGGTTTCAGACAAAAAGGAAATAGAATCTTTATTTGAATACCATCTTTTAACCAATTTTTGGGAAATTCCGTTTCTGATAATTGAACACCATTATAAGTACATTTAACATGCCTTTCTCCATTCCATTCCTTCCAATCTTCGTACCATTCGGGGAATTGAAACAATAACATACGACTAATATTTTTAGCTATTATTAATATGGGGAATAGAACATATTTTCTAAAAAAAGATTGGGTTACTAATATGAAACCTCTTATTGCTTGAGTAAATAGAAAGCTATCCCAAGCCTCTGATATTGCTATTCGTTCATTTTCCTCTTCTTTCTCTTTGTTTGTTTTCTCATTTTCTTTTGTATGTTCTTGCTCAAAATAATAAATTTGAGATTCTGAGGTTCTCCCTAACCAATTCCTAATTTTAAATATATCAAAAAACGAAAAAAAAAATGTTTTGTCTATTCGATCCAAAAAAAGTGGAGAATGCACATTTGCTTGAAATATTTTCAAGATAATTGTTTTACGTCTTTGAGCACGCATAGATCCTTTGATTATACCACGGCGAAAATCCGATTGTTGTGAGTAACGTATCAAAGCCACCTCGTCTTCTTCATCACTAGTATTACTAGTAGTATTATTAGTAGCACTCAAATTAGTACTCTGATCATTATCAGTATAAATTATTATGCGTTTCCCTTTTCTTGACCGAATTTCAGGATCTTCCGTCGATTCTTCTTCATCTTCTTCTTCCAAATCATCTGTTAATTTGTATGACCATCTAGAGAGCCTTTTACTAATTTCTTCCATTCCAATAGAATTTTTTCTAATTTTTAGTAGATCATTTGGATCAGTTGTAATTACGTCGAATAAAAATTTCAAAGATTTTATTTGACTTTCTGAATCTATTCCTTGCGCACGTTCAAAATAAAATTTTTCAATTAAGGTTAAGGAATTCTCAATAGGATTCGATAAAAATTTCTCATCCGAATAAAACTTATTCTTTTTATGTTCAAATGTTTGAGAAATTTTAGGAAATAGACCATGAATTTTATTTATCCACAATATTTCTAGGGAATCCACTCTTGAAGTTATTAAATCAGTCATGATCTCATCTGAATCTACATTTTTTATTGTTCCGCGATAAGGTCCATTCAAAAAGGGATCATACATTTTGGGTAAATATTCTTGTTCATGCTCATCATCACATAATCTGGTTCTTTTTTCGAGTATATTTAAAGCAAAAGATCCTTTCTCTTTTTCTAAATTTTGTATTCTACTTACAAATTCGTTCTTTAAGTTGTATTTTTTTTGTTCATTATTAGAAATCCAAAAATTATATAGGTCTTCGTGGTATAGTTTTTCCGTCGTGTAGAAAGAAATTTTTCGCTCTATTATTTCTGAAAAGGTTGATAAACTTGGCGGATATGTAAAAGAGATTAGATTTTTTCCTTTATTTGGGCATATATAAAAAAAATATTGTGCCATTTCATTTCGTATAGCATTTTCAAACCTATCATTTTTAAAATATCTCAATGGGCGGTTCCATCGTTTATAATCGAAAAGAAAAGTTACAATAGGTTTTTCAAACCAAAAATAAGTTTTCTCTTCTTTAAGTTTTCCCAATTCCCAATTATCTTGATGGATATCAAGATAAGAATCTTCGTAAACCGGGCTATCTTTCTCTTCTTTAGTGGATCCCTCTTGTTCCTGTTTCATCTTCTTCGTTTCGTAAGTTGTTTCTACATCGCTTTCTTCCGTTTCTGAGGTTTCTTTCAGTTTCTTAGTACCAATAGGCGATGGCATTCTGCCTAAATAGTAGACACAGGTGATAAATAAGAGAATACTAAAGATTCTAGCCATAGAATTTCTCAATTCTGACACAAGGTACTTATTAGATCGAATCAAATGA